GCTAGCGTAGCTTAATTTAAAGCGTAGCACTGAAGATGCTAAGATGGGGCCCTAAAAAACTCCGCGTGCACAAAGGCATGGTCCCGACCTTACTATCAGCTCTAACCTAACTTACACATGCAAGTCTCCGCAGCCCAGTGAATATGCCCTCAATCCCCTGCCCGGGGACGAGGAGCGGGCATCAGGCACAAATACTTAGCCCAAAACGCCTAGCCTGGCCACACCCCCAAGGGAATTCAGCAGTGATAAACATTGAGCCATAAGTGAAAACTTGACTCAGTCAACGTTTAAAGGGCCGGTAAAACTCGTGCCAGCCACCGCGGTTAGACGAGAGGCCCAAGTTGATAATATAACGGCGTAAAGGGTGGTTAAGGATAGAAAAAATTAAAGTCGAATGGCCCTCTGGCCGTCATACGCTTCTAGGCGTCCGAAGCCCTAACACGAAAGTAGCTTTAAACAAGCCCACCTGACCCCACGAAAGCTGAGAAACAAACTGGGATTAGATACCCCACTATGCTCAGCCGTAAACCTAGACATTCAACTACAATAAATGTCCGCCAGGGTACTACAAGCATTAGCTTAAAACCCAAAAGACCTGACGGTGTCTCAAACCCCCCTAGAGGAGCCTGTTCTAGAACCGATAATCCCCGTTAAACCTCACCACCTCTAGCCACCCCAGCCTATATACCGCCGTCGTCAGCTTACCCTGTGAAGGATATAGAAGTAAGCAGAGCGGGTAAAACCCAGAACGTCAGGTCGAGGTGTAGCGCATGAAGTGGAAAGAAATGGGCTACATTTTCTACCGCAGAATATTACGAATATGCACCATGAAAAAATGCTTGAAGGAGGATTTAGTAGTAAAAAGGAAACAGAGAGTCCTTTTGAACTCGGCCCTGAGACGCGTACACACCGCCCGTCACTCTCCCCTGTCAAAATGCACCAAAAATACCTAATACCATAGCACCGACAAGAGGAGGCAAGTCGTAACACGGTAAGTGTACCGGAAGGTGCACTTGGACCAAACCCAAGGTATGGCTGAATTAGCCAAGCATCTCACTTACACCGAGAAGATATCCATGCAAATTGGATTACCCTGAGCTAAACAGCTAGCTTAACCATCAAAATAACCAAACAATATAAATAAATAAAATTAGACCTAACACCATAAAGTAAAACATTTTTTCACCTGAGTATGGGCGACAGAAAAGGTTCAACCACAAGCAATAGAAATAGTACCGTAAGGGAAAGCTGAAAGAGAAATGAAACAACCCATATAAGCACAAAAAAGCAAAGATTAAACCTTGTACCTTTTGCATCATGATTTAGTCAGTACACCCAAGCAAAGAGACCTTTAGTTTGAAACCCCGAAACCAGGTGAGCTACCCCGAGACAGCCTATAATAGGGCAAACCCGTCTCTGTGGCAAAAGAGTGGGAAGAGCTCCGGGTAGAAGTGAAAAACCTACCGAACCTGGTGATAGCTGGTTACCTAAGAAATGAATAGAAGTTCAGCCTCATGTACCTCAAATCAAACAAACACAAGATACCAAGAGAAATACACGAGAGTTAGTTAAAAGGGGTACAGCCCATTTAACAAAGGACACAACCTTACCAGAAGGATAAAGATCATAATTCACAAAACACTCTGTCCTAGTGGGCCTAAAAGCAGCCACCTAAATAGAAAGCGTTAAAGCTCAAACAGACAAAAGTTTATTATCCCGATAAAGAATCTTATTCCTCTAAGTATTATTAGGCTAATCCATGCCCACATGGAAAAAATTATGCTAAAATGAGTAACAAGAAGACCAGCCCTTCTCCCAGCACAAGTGTAAGCCGTACTGGACTAAGCCACCGGCAAACAACGAACTCAACCCAAGAGAGCATTGAGAAGAACAATAAAACCACTAGAAAAACCCGCAACTAAAAGATCGTTACCCCCACACTGGAGTGCCACCAGAGGAAAGACTAAAAGAAAAGGAAGGAACTCGGCAAACACAAGCCTCGCCTGTTTACCAAAAACACCGCCTCCTGCAATATAAACCGAGTATAGGAGGTCCAGCCTGCCCAGTGACAATAAGTTCAACGGCCGCGGTATTTTGACCGTGCAAAGGTAGCGTAATCACTTGTCTTTTAAATAAAGACCTGTATGAATGGCTAAACGAGGGCTTAACTGTCTCCCCTTTCAAGTCAGTGAAATTGATTAACCCGTGCAGAAGCGGGAATGATAATACAAGACGAGAAGACCCTTTGGAGCTTGAGGTACAAGACTCAGCCACGTTAAACAACTGAATGAAAAGCAAAAACTTTGTGGAACATGAAATTTTACCTTCGGTTGGGGCGACCACGGAGGAAAAATAAGCCTCCAAGTGGACTGGGAAAACTTATATTCCTAAAACCAAGAGAGACATCTCTAAGCCGCAGAACATCTGACCAAGCATGATCCGACTTGAATAGTCGATCAACGAACTAAGTTACCCTAGGGATAACAGCGCAATCCCCTCCCAGAGTCCATATCGACAAGGGGGTTTACGACCTCGATGTTGGATCAGGACATCCTAATGGTGCAGCCGCTATTAAGGGTTCGTTTGTTCAACGATTAATAGTCCTACGTGATCTGAGTTCAGACCGGAGTAATCCAGGTCAGTTTCTATCTGTAACGCTACCTTTCCTAGTACGAAAGGATCGGAAAGAGGGGGCCCATACCCAAAGCACGCCCCATTCCCAATTTATGAATACAAATTAATAAGACAAGGGATAAAGCCAATATAATCCCAGCCAAGATAAGGACATACTGGGGTGGCAGAGCATGGTAAATTGCAAAAGACCTAAGCCCTTTTAATCAGAGGTTCAAATCCTCTCTCCAGTTCATGCTAGACACCCTAATAATTAACCTAATTAACCCTCTAACCTACATAGTGCCAGTCCTCCTAGCGGTGGCCTTCCTCACATTAATTGAACGAAAAGTACTAGGGTATATGCAACTACGAAAGGGCCCCAATGTAGTAGGACCCTACGGACTATTACAACCCATTGCCGACGGAGTAAAACTATTTATTAAAGAACCCGTCCGCCCATCCACATCCTCCCCATTCCTATTCCTCGCCGCCCCCACGCTGGCACTAACCCTGGCCATAGTCCTATGAGCACCCATCCCCATACCTTACCCAGTAATTGACCTTAACCTAGGGGTCCTATTTATCCTAGCCTTATCAAGCCTCGCGGTATACTCAATTCTAGGATCAGGCTGAGCATCAAATTCAAAGTACGCATTAATTGGAGCTCTACGAGCCGTAGCCCAAACAATTTCATATGAAGTAAGCCTAGGCCTGATTCTCCTCTCCGTAATTATCTTCTCAGGAGGATATACCCTACAAACATTCAGCACCACCCAAGAAAGCATTTGACTACTCGTCCCTGCCTGACCCTTAGCCGCAATATGATACATTTCAACACTAGCTGAGACAAACCGGGCACCATTTGACCTAACAGAAGGAGAATCAGAACTAGTATCAGGTTTCAACGTAGAATATGCAGGAGGGCCATTCGCCCTATTCTTCCTGGCTGAATATGCCAACATTCTTCTAATAAATACCCTATCAGCAGTACTATTCCTAGGGGCCTCATACTTACCAAACATCCCCGAACTCACAACAATAAATCTTATAACCAAAGCAGCACTCCTCTCCATCCTATTCCTGTGGGTACGAGCCTCATACCCACGGTTTCGATATGACCAATTAATACATCTGGTCTGAAAGAACTTTCTCCCCCTAACACTTGCCTTCGTATTATGACACACTGCCCTACCAATCGCAATAGCAGGGCTTCCCCCACAACTATAAAAAAGGAACTGTGCCTGAATGCCCAAGGAACACTTTGATAGAGTGACTTATAGGGGTTAAAATCCCCTCAGCTCCTAGAAAGAAGGGAATCGAACCCATACCCAAGAGATCAAAACTCTCGGTGCTTCCTTTACACCACTTCCTAAGGCGGAGTCAGCTAATAAAGCTTTCGGGCCCATACCCCGGAAATGACGGTTAAAGTCCTTCCTCCGCCAATGAACCCCTATGTACTTACCATCCTATTATCCAGCCTAGGATTGGGAACCACTTTAACCTTTATAAGCTCCCACTGACTAATAGCCTGAATAGGACTAGAAATCAATACCCTAGCAATTATCCCCCTAATAGCACAACACCACCACCCCCGCGCAGTAGAAGCAACAACAAAATACTTCCTTACCCAAGCCACCGCAGCAGCAATAGTCTTATTTGCAAGTACAACAAATGCCTGAATTACGGGAGAATGAAGTATCAACAATCTAATAAACCCCATAGCTAACACAATATTTATAGTTGCCCTAGCCCTTAAAATTGGCCTTGCACCAATACACTTTTGAATACCAGAAGTACTCCAAGGACTAGACCTATTAACAGGATTAATCTTGTCCACATGACAAAAACTTGCCCCCCTAGCACTAATTATCCAAACAGCGCAAAACATAGACCCGTCACTTTTGACAGCACTAGGAGTTTTGTCCGCATTAGTGGGAGGGTGAGGAGGACTAAACCAAACCCAGCTACGGAAAGTTTTGGCCTACTCATCAATCGCTCATATGGGATGAATGATTATTATTGTCCAATACGCCCCACAACTAACCATAATTGCACTAGGAACATATATTATTATAACCTCCGCAGCATTCCTCACCCTAAAAACACTAGACACCACTAAAATTAACACCCTTATAACAGCCTGATCAAAAAACCCAACCTTAGTGTCAGTAGCCACCATAATTTTTCTCTCACTAGGGGGCTTACCGCCACTTACAGGATTCATACCAAAATGACTAATTCTACAAGAGCTAACAAAACAAGACCTCGCAACTATAGCCACAATCATGGCCATAACTGCCCTAATTAGCCTATACTTTTACCTACGATTATGCTACACAATAACATTAACCATCTCCCCCTCTACAACCAACTCAACTACTCCCTGACGGACCAAAACAACCCAAACCTCTCTTCCACTGGCCGTATTTTCTACATCCGCCCTGGGGCTACTACCCGTAACCCCAACCATCCTAACACTAGCCATCTAGGGACTTAGGATAATAATTTTTAAACCAAAAGCCTTCAAAGCTTTAAATAGGAGTGAAAACCTTCTAGCCCCTGAGTTAAGACCTACAAGAGATTAACCTGCATCCCCTGGTTGCAAACCAGACATTTTTATTAAACTAAGGCCTTACTAGATAGGAAGGCCTCGATCCTACAAAATCTTAGTTAACAGCTAAGCGCCCAAACCAGAGAGCATCTATCTACCTTCCCGCCATAAAGCTCAGCAAGGCGGGAAAAGCCCCGGCGGACTATCGTCCACGTCTTCGGACTTGCAATCCAATGTGCTCTCCACCACGAGGCTGCTGGTAAAAAGAGGATTTGAACCTCTGTCCATGGGGCTACAACCCACCGCCTACACACTCAGCCATCTTACCTGTGGCAATCACGCGTTGATTCTTCTCTACTAATCATAAAGACATTGGCACCCTCTATCTCGTATTTGGTGCCTGAGCCGGAATAGTCGGAACCGCTTTAAGCCTTCTCATTCGGGCCGAACTAAGCCAACCCGGATCCCTCTTGGGCGATGACCAAATTTATAACGTTATCGTTACTGCCCACGCCTTCGTGATAATCTTCTTTATAGTAATACCCATTCTTATTGGAGGATTTGGAAACTGACTTGTACCACTAATAATTGGAGCCCCTGATATAGCATTCCCACGTATGAATAACATAAGTTTTTGACTGCTACCCCCATCATTCCTATTACTGTTAGCTTCTTCCGGAGTTGAAGCTGGGGCCGGAACGGGGTGAACAGTTTACCCTCCACTTGCAGGAAATCTAGCTCACGCAGGAGCATCAGTCGACCTAACAATTTTTTCGCTCCACCTAGCAGGTGTATCATCAATCCTAGGCGCAATTAATTTCATTACTACAACAATTAATATGAAACCCCCAGCTATCTCCCAATATCAGACTCCCCTATTTGTATGATCCGTACTTGTAACCGCCGTCCTTCTACTTCTATCACTACCAGTACTAGCTGCCGGAATCACAATACTTCTAACAGACCGAAACCTTAATACCACATTCTTTGACCCGGCGGGGGGGGGAGACCCAATCCTATATCAACATTTATTCTGATTCTTTGGTCACCCAGAAGTTTACATCCTCATCCTTCCTGGATTTGGAATTATTTCTCATGTAGTAGCCTATTATTCAGGGAAAAAAGAACCATTTGGCTACATAGGAATAGTCTGAGCTATAATGGCTATTGGCCTTTTAGGGTTTATTGTGTGGGCCCATCACATATTCACTGTCGGAATAGACGTAGACACCCGCGCATACTTCACATCCGCAACAATAATTATTGCAATCCCAACAGGTGTGAAAGTATTTAGCTGATTAGCCACTCTCCACGGAGGATCAATTAAATGAGAAACCCCCTTACTTTGAGCCCTTGGATTCATTTTCCTATTTACAGTGGGAGGACTAACAGGAATCGTCCTATCCAACTCATCACTCGACATCGTTCTCCACGACACATATTACGTAGTCGCACATTTTCACTATGTCCTATCAATAGGCGCTGTATTTGCCATCATAGCAGCCTTTGTGCATTGATTCCCCCTATTAACCGGTTTCACCCTGCACAGTGCTTGAACAAAAATCCACTTCGGGGTAATATTTATTGGAGTTAACCTCACATTCTTCCCACAACATTTCCTGGGTCTAGCAGGGATACCTCGACGATATTCCGACTACCCAGACGCCTATGCCCTATGAAATACAGTATCATCCATTGGATCATTAATTTCTTTAGTAGCAGTAATCATGTTTCTATTTATTTTATGAGAAGCCTTCGCCTCTAAACGGGAAGTATTGTCCGTAGAACTTACCTCAACAAACGTGGAATGACTTCACGGCTGCCCTCCTCCTTATCATACATACGAAGAACCAGCATTCGTCCAAATTCAATCAAATTAACGAGAAAGGAAGGAATCGAACCCCCATAAACCGGTTTCAAGCCAGCCACATAACCACTCTGTCACTTCCTTAAGACATTAATAAAATGTAAATTATATCACCTCGTCAAGATGAAATTGTAGGTTAAATCCCTGCATGTCTTATACCCAAAACCCAATGGCACATCCAACACAACTGGGATTTCAAGATGCAGCATCACCCGTCATAGAAGAACTTCTCCACTTCCACGACCACGCATTAATAATCGTATTTTTAATTAGCACCTTAGTATTATATATTATTATTGCAATAGTTTCAACTAAACTCACCAACAAATATATCTTAGACTCCCAAGAAATTGAAATTGTATGGACAATTCTACCAGCTGTTATCTTAGTCTTAATTGCCCTGCCCTCCTTACGAATCTTGTATCTTATAGACGAAATTAATGACCCCCACTTAACAATTAAAGCAATAGGACACCAATGATACTGAAGCTATGAGTACACAGATTACGAAAATCTAGGCTTCGACTCCTACATGGTCCCAACACAGGACCTCGCCCCTGGACAATTTCGACTCCTGGAGACAGACCATCGAATAGTCATTCCAATAGAATCTCCAATCCGTGTCCTAGTATCAGCAGAAGACGTGTTACACTCCTGAGCCGTTCCATCCCTGGGCATAAAAATGGACGCAGTTCCAGGACGACTTAACCAAACTGCCTTTATTGCCTCACGCCCGGGTGTATTCTATGGACAATGCTCTGAAATCTGTGGAGCCAATCATAGCTTCATGCCAATCGTGGTTGAAGCTGTTCCACTAGAACACTTTGAAAGCTGATCTTCACTCATATTAGAAGACGCCTCGCTAGGAAGCTAAATATTGGACAAAGCGTTGGCCTTTTAAGCCAAAGATTGGTGATTACCGACCACCCCTAGTGAAATGCCACAATTGAACCCAAGCCCCTGATTTTCAATCTTAACATTTTCCTGATTAATTTTCCTAATCATCATCCCAGCTAAAATCTTAAACCATATCACACCAAATGAACCAGTCCCGGTGGATGCTGATAAGCATAAAACTGAATCCTGAAACTGACCATGATAACAAGCTTTTTCGACCAATTCGCAAGCCCTTTATATCTAGGCATCCCACTAATTGCCATTGCAATTGCACTGCCCTGAGTGCTTTACCCAACCCCAACACCCCGATGAATTAATAATCGACTTATCGCAATTCAAGGATGATTAATCAATCGATTTACTAGTCAACTTATATTACCTCTGAATATAGGAGGACATAAATGAGCACTCCTATTAGCCTCACTAACAATATTCTTAATTACCATTAACATACTAGGTTTACTACCATATACTTTTACACCCACAACACAATTATCAATGAATATAGGATTTGCCGTACCACTCTGACTCGCTACAGTAATTATTGGTATACGAAACCAACCAACAATTGCCCTAGGACACTTGCTACCAGAAGGAACACCCGTCCCATTAATTCCAGTACTAATTATTATCGAAACAATTAGCCTATTTATTCGACCATTAGCCCTAGGAGTCCGACTCACAGCCAACTTAACTGCAGGCCACCTACTTATTCAACTCATCGCCACAGCCGCATTTGTTCTTTTACCAGTAATACCAGCAGTGGCAATCCTAACCACCACCGTACTTCTACTGCTCACACTGCTAGAAATTGCAGTGGCAATAATTCAAGCTTACGTATTTGTACTTCTATTAAGCCTATATCTACAAGAGAACGTCTAATGGCCCACCAAGCACACGCCTATCATATAGTTGATCCAAGCCCATGACCTCTAACCGAGGCCATTGCTGCCATACTAATAACATCCGGCTTAGCAATCTGATTCCACTTCCACTCAACAACACTTATAACTCTAGGAATAATTCTTCTTCTTCTTACAATATATCAGTGATGACGCGATATCATCCGAGAAGGGACCTTCCAAGGTCATCATACACCCCCAGTCCAAAAAGGATTACGATACGGAATAATCCTATTTATTACCTCCGAGGTATTCTTTTTCCTCGGGTTCTTCTGAGCCTTCTATCACTCAAGTTTAGCACCCACACCAGAACTGGGAGGGTGCTGACCCCCCACGGGAATTACCCCACTAGACCCATTCGAGGTCCCCCTCCTCAACACGGCTGTTCTACTAGCATCAGGAGTAACAGTAACATGAGCCCACCATAGTATTATAGAAGGGGAACGAAAACAAGCTATTCAATCCCTAGCATTAACCATCCTCCTAGGACTTTACTTCACTGCCCTCCAAGCCATGGAATATTACGAAGCACCATTCACAATCGCAGACGGAGTCTATGGCTCAACATTTTTCGTGGCCACAGGATTCCACGGACTTCATGTCATTATTGGATCCACTTTTCTAGCAGTATGTCTGCTACGCCAAATCCAATACCACTTTACATCCGAACACCATTTTGGCTTTGAAGCCGCTGCCTGATACTGACATTTTGTCGACGTAGTATGACTATTCCTCTACGTGTCTATCTATTGATGAGGCTCATATCTTTCTAGTATTAAAATCAGTACAAGTGACTTCCAATCACACAGTCTTGGTCAAAACCCAAGGAAAGATAATGAACCTAATTTTAACAATCCTACTTATTACAACAATCTTATCTCTAGTCCTAGCAATCGTATCCTTTTGACTACCCCAAATAAACCCAGACGCAGAAAAGCTATCACCTTACGAATGCGGATTTGACCCTCTAGGATCTGCCCGACTACCATTCTCCCTACGTTTCTTCCTAGTGGCAATTCTATTCCTCCTATTTGACCTAGAAATTGCCCTCCTCCTCCCCCTACCTTGAGGAGATCAACTCCACAACCCCACCGGAACATTCTTCTGAGCCACAATGGTACTAATACTTCTAACCTTAGGCCTAATTTATGAATGAACACAAGGTGGCCTGGAATGAGCAGAATAGGGAGTTAGTCCAAAACTAAGACCTCTGATTTCGGCTCAGAAAATTGTGGTTTAATTCCGCAACCCCCTTATGACGCCCGTACATTTTAGTTTCAGCTCAGCATTTATACTAGGACTCATAGGACTAGCATTTCACCGCACCCACCTATTATCAGCACTTCTATGTTTAGAAGGAATAATACTATCTCTTTTCATTGCACTAGCCCTATGAACATTACAATTTGAAGCCACAGGATTTTCAACAGCCCCTATATTACTTCTAGCTTTCTCTGCCTGCGAAGCAAGCACCGGCCTGGCATTGCTAGTAGCCACCGCCCGCACCCATGGAACCGATCAATTACAAAACCTTAACCTTCTACAATGCTAAAAGTATTAATCCCTACACTCATGCTATTCCCAACAATCTGACTAACCTCCAAAAAATGATTATGAACAACTACAACTGCACACAGCCTCCTAATCGCCTTTATTAGCCTAACCTGATTAAAATGAACATCAGAAACCGGATGAACCTCATCCAACATATACTTGGCCACCGACCCCTTATCAACCCCCCTCCTAGTACTTTCATGCTGACTACTCCCACTAATAATCCTAGCCAGCCAAAACCACATTAACCCCGAACCAACAAGCCGACAACGATCATATATTTCACTTCTTGCCTCTTTACAAACTTTCCTAATCATAGCATTTAGCGCCACAGAAATTATTATATTTTATATTATATTTGAAGCCACACTCATTCCCACCCTAATCATTATTACCCGATGAGGAAATCAAACCGAACGATTAAATGCAGGAACCTACTTCTTATTTTATACACTAGCAGGATCACTCCCCCTTCTAGTCGCCCTGCTTCTCCTTCAACAATCCACGGGGACACTATCAATACTAGTACTACAATATTCACAACCCCTACAACTCAACTCTTGAGGACATATAGTCTGGTGAGCCGGCTGCCTAATTGCATTCCTAGTTAAGATACCACTATATGGAGTTCACCTCTGACTACCAAAAGCGCACGTAGAAGCTCCAGTGGCAGGATCCATGGTTCTAGCAGCAGTCCTACTTAAACTTGGGGGGTACGGAATAATACGTATAATAGTCATGCTTGACCCCCTATCAAAAGAACTAATTTACCCATTTATTATTCTAGCCCTATGAGGAATTAKTWYAACCGGATCAATCTGCCTTCGACAAACAGACCTAAAGTCACTAATTGCCTATTCATCTGTAAGTCATATGGGATTAGTAGCAGGGGGAATCCTAATCCAGACCCCATGAGGATTTTCAGGAGCAATCATTTTAATAATTGCTCATGGACTAGCATCCTCAGCACTATTTTGTCTAGCCAACACAGCATACGAACGAACCCACAGCCGAACAATAATCCTTGCCCGAGGATTACAAATGATCTTTCCACTAGCCGCAACCTGATGATTCTTAGCAAGCCTAGCCAACCTCGCACTTCCACCTTTGCCCAACCTAATAGGAGAACTAATGATCATCACAGCCCTATTCAGCTGATCCCCATGAACAATTATACTCACAGGACTAGGAACACTCATTACAGCTGGCTACTCCCTGTATATGTTCCTCATATCACAACGGGGCCAAGTACCAAGCCATATTATAGGACTCCAACCATTTCACACTCGAGAACATCTTCTACTAACCCTACACCTAATCCCGATCGCCCTTCTAATAATAAAACCCGAGCTCATGTGAGGATGGTGCTATTGTAAGTATAATTTAATAAAAATATTAGATTGTGATTCTGAAAATAGGAGTTAAAGTCCCCTTACTCACCAAGGAAGAACAGAAATTAGTAAGTACTGCTAATCCTTACGCACCATGGTTAAAATCCGTGGCTTCCTTGTGCTTTTAAAGGATAACAGCCTATCCACTGGTCTTAGGAACCAAAAACTCTTGGTGCAAATCCAAGTAAAAGCTAAAATGACATTGATAATGCATTCATCTCTCCTCCTAATCTTCTTAGTCCTAATATATCCGCTGCTCACCACTCTCAACCCCGACCAACTAAAATTCAAACTAGCAGAAATAACAAAAACTGCCGTATGCTCTTCATTCTTCATTAGCCTTATTCCACTCATTATCTTCCTAAACTTAAACACAGAGGGCATCGTTACAAACTGACACTGAATAAACACTCAAACATTCGACATTAACGTTAGCTTTAAATTTGACCATTACTCCGTAATCTTTATCCCAATTGCCCTCTACGTCACCTGATCAATTCTGGAATTTGCACTATGATACATGTCCTACGATCCTTACATCGACCAATTTTTTAAGTATTTACTAATGTTCCTAGTAGCAATAGTTGTACTAGTCACAGCCAATAATATATTTCAACTATTTATTGGTTGGGAAGGAGTAGGGATCATATCATTCCTACTCATTGGATGATGACACGGACGAGCAGACGCTAATACATCATCACTTCAAGCCGTCCTATACAACCGAGTAGGAGACATCGGATTTATTCTAACCATATCCTGATTCGCAATAAACATAAACTCCTGAGAAATCCAACAAATCTTTCTTCTATCAAAAGAAATCAACATAACAATCCCCCTAATGGGTCTCATCACAGCAGCAACAGGGAAATCAGCCCAATTTGGCCTCCACCCGTGACTCCCTTCCGCCATGGAAGGTCCCACACCAGTATCTGCCCTACTTCACTCAAGCACCATAGTAGTCGCAGGAATCTTCCTGCTAATCCGCCTCCACCCTCTTATAGAAACAATCAACTCGCCCCTTACAACCTGCCTATGCTTAGGAGCACTAACTTCATTATTTACAGCTACCTGTGCCCTAACCCAAAATGACATCAAAAAAATTGTAGCCTTCTCAACATCAAGTCAACTAGGACTAATAATAGTCACCATCGGACTAAACCAACCACAACTAGCATTCCTTCACATTTGCACACACGCCTTCTTCAAAGCTATACTTTTCCTATGCTCCGGATCAATTATCCATAGCCTGAATGACGAACAAGACATCCGAAAAATAGGAGGCCTATTCAACATTATGCCCGCCACCTCGACCTACTTTACAATTGGCAACTTAGCCCTAGCAGGAACCCCATTCCTAGCAGGCTTCTTCTCAAAAGACGCAATTATTGAATCCCTAAACACCTCCTACCTCAACGCCTGAGCCCTAACCCTCACACTTATCGCCACATCCTTTACCGCAGTGTACAGCTTCCGACTAGTTTATTTTGTAACTATAGGAACCCCACGGTTCCCGCCCCTATCCCCAATCAACGAAAATAATCCATTAGTAATTAACTCTATTAAACGACTTGCTTGAGGAAGTATCCTTGCGGGATTTATTATTACACATAACTTCCTCCCAACAAAAACACCAGTAATGACCATGCCCGTCTCCCTCAAATTAACAGCCATTGCAGTAACCATTCTAGGCCTTCTAACAGCCATAGAGCTAGCCAATATGACCAGCAAACAAATAAAAATTAAACCAAAAACCCTAATGCACCACTTCTCAAACATACTTGGATTCTTCCCCGCAGTAATTCACCGACTCCTACCAAAACTAAAACTTACCCTAGGACAATCAGCCGCTACTCAACTCGACAAAACATGACTCGAGTCCATTGGGCCAAAAGGCTTAGCCCTGGCACAAAAAATTATAGCAAAAATTACAAGTGATACCACTCGAGGCTTAATTAAAACATACTTAACCATTTTCCTCCTCACCCTGGTCCTAACCGTCATTCTAGCCCTCCTCTAAACCGCACGAAGAGTCCCCCGACTCAGACCACGAGTAAGCTCTAATACAACAAGCAAAGTCAAAAGCAACACCCAAGCACAAATAACTAACATGCCCCCCCCCGCCGAATACATAACAGCCACACCACTGATGTCACCGCGCAAAACAGAAAACTCTTTTAATCCATCCACAACCACCCAAGAACCCTCATATCACCCCCCCCAAAAAACCCCCGCCACCACTCCAACCCCTAACAAATAAACCAAAACATAACCCCACACAGAACGACTCCCCCAAGCCTCCGGGAAAGGCTCAGCAGCCAAAGCTGCCGAATAAGCAAAAACCACAAGTATCCCCCCTAAGTAAATCAGAAAAAGGACCAAAGACAGAAACGAACCCCCATGACCAACCAAAACCCCACACCCCACCCCAGCCGCAACCACCAAACCAAAGGCCGCAAAATAAGGTGTAGGATTAGAAGCAACAGCAACCAACCCCACAACCAAAGCTATTAATAACAAAAACATAGAATAAGTCATAATTCTCACCCAGACTTTAACCGAGACCAGTGACTTGAAGAACCACCGTTGTTATTCAACTACAAGAACTTTTTAATGGCAAGCCTACGAAAAACACACCCCCTAATCAAAATTGTTAACGATGCCCTAGTTGACCTACCAGCGCCATCAAATATTTCAGTTTGATGAAACTTTGGATCACTCCTAGGATTATGCCTTATCACTCAAATCCTAACCGGACTATTTCTAGCCATACACTACACCTCAGATATCTCAACCGCATTTTCATCAGTGACTCATATCTGCCGAGACGTAAATTATGGATGACTAATCCGTAATATCCATGCTAACGGAGCATCATTCTTTTTTATCTGCATCTACATACACATCGCCCGAGGCCTGTACTACGGGTCCTACCTATACAAAGAAACCTGAAACATCGGAGTAATTCTCCTGCTGCTAGTCATAATAACAGCCTTCGTCGGCTACGTCCTCCCATGAGGACAAATATCCTTCTGAGGCGCCACAGTAATTACAAATCTACTATCCGCTGTACCTTATATAGGAGACATGCTGGTCCAATGAATCTGAGGTGGATTTTCAGTAGACAATGCAACACTCACACGATTCTTTGCATTTCACTTCCTTTTACCATTTGTTATCGCTGCCGCAACCATTCTTCACCTCCTCTTCCTCCATGAAACAGGATCTAACAACCCAGTAGGTTTAAACTCAGACGCAGACAAGATCCCCTTCCACCCATACTTTGTATACAAAGATATTTTAGGATTCGCAATTATACTTTTAACCCTAATCTCTCTAGCACTATTTTCCCCTAATTTACTAGGAGACCCAGAAAACTTCACCCCCGCCAACCCACTAGTCACACCACCCCATATTAAACCAGAGTGGTACTTTCTATTTGCATATGCCATCCTACGATCAATCCCAAACAAACTTGGAGGTGTTCTCGCACTATTATTTTCAATTCTAGTATTAATACTAGTCCCCCTACTCCACACCTCAAAGCAACGAGGACTAACGTTCCGCCCGATCACCCAATTCTTATTCTGAACCCTGGTAGCAGATATGGCAGTCCTGACATGAATTGGAGGTATACCAGTAGAACACCCATTCATCATTATTGGACAAATCGCATCTATCTTATATTTCTCACTATTTCTCATCTTTATTCCACTTGCAGGATGGTTAGAAAACAAAACACTTGAATAAACTTGCCCTAGTAGCTTAGCCTAAAAGCATCGGTCTTGTAATCCGAAGATCGGAGGTTAAACTCCTCCCTAGTGCCCAAAAAAGAGAGATTTAAACTCCCACCCCTGGCTCCCAAAGCCAGAATTCTAAACTAAACTATTTCCTGGTGGGTCTCCCCCACCCTTTATGGTCTAGTACATATTATGCATGATTTTACATTAATGTATTAGTACATATATGTATTATCACCAATAAATTATTTTAACCATAAAGCAAGTACTAAAATCTAAGGTATTACATAAGCATAAAATTAAAACTCACAAATATAATTATTCTAACCTGAGTAATTTATTTATTCCCCTATAACTCCATATCAAATATTTCCTTGAATACTCAACTAAGATTTTAATAAAACATATTAATGTAGTAAGAAACCACCAACCGTTTTATATAAAGGAATATCATGCATGATGGAATCAGGGACAACATATGTGGGGGTAACACAATGTGAACTATTACTGGCATCTGGTTCCTATTTCAGGAACATAAATTCCACACTCCCCATGTAGTTAACTATACTGGCATCTGATTAATGGTGTAGTACATAACTTCGTTACCCACCAAGCCTAGCATTCTTTTATATGCATAGGGGTTCTCTTTTTTGGTTTCCCTTCATCTGGCATTTCAGAGTGCAAATTCAAATGTTAAATTAAGGTTGAACATTTTTCTTGTATGTGTATATATTATTTAATTATCTTTAGACATAACTTAAGAATTACATATTTTTATCTCAAGTGCATAATACATATATACTTTGCTCAATTATCCTTGCTATCGCCCCGGCTTTTGCGCGACAAACCCCCCTTACCCCCCTTACGCCCAGCAAATCCTGTTATCCTTGTCAAACCCCTAAACCAAGGAGGACTCGAGAACGTGAGAACCAATAAGTTGAGATAAAAATTGGTATCCCGTTATATATATATATATATATATATATATGCACAAATTTCTATTTTACCACAATTTTTATATTGCCCGTAAAACCCTAAAAAATTTATTCAGAAAACAACTCGGCACTAAATATTCCAATGTTTTTAGCCA